ACTTGCAAGAGTGCATCTTGGATCTGTCAATTATGTTATGGTCGGAGTCCCACTCACGGCGACCTGGTCGAATTGGGAGAAGCCGTAGGTATTATTGCGGGTCAATCAATTGGGGAACCAGGGACTCAACTAACATTAAGAACTTTTCATACCGGTGGAGTATTCACAGGTGATACTGCCGAACATGTACGAGCTCCTTCTAATGGAAAAATAAAATTCAATGAGGATTTGGTTTATCCCACACGTACCCGTCATGGGCATCCTGCTTTTCTATGTTCTATAGACTTGTATGTAACTATTGAGACTCGGGATATTATCCATAATGTGAATATTCCACCAAAAAGTTTGATTTTAGTTCAAAATGATCAATATGTAGAATCAGAACAAGTGATTGCTGAGATTCGTGCCGGAACGTCTGCTTTTCGTTTTAAAGAGAAGGTACGAAAACATATTTATTCTGAATCAGAGGGAGAAATGCACTGGAGTACCGATGTCCACCATGCATCTGAATATATACATGGTAATGTTCATCTATTACCAAAAACAAGTCATTTATGGATATTAGCAGGAGGTCCGCGCGGATCCAGTATAGTGTCTTTTTCACTCCACAAAGATCAAGATCAAATGAATGTTCATTCTTTTTCTTTCGAAGAAAGATATATCTTTGACCTCTCAATGACTAATCATCGAGTAAGACATAAATTGTTGGATACTTCTGGTAAAAAAGATAGGGAAATTCTTGACTATTCAAGACCTGATCGAATCATATCCAATGGTCATTGGAATTTCATATATCCTTCTATTCTCCAAGAAAATTCTGATTTCTTGGCGAAAAAACGAAGAAATAGATTCATTATCCCATTACAATATGATCAAGAACGAGATAAAGAACTAATGCCCTGTTTTGGTATTTCGATTGAAATACCCATAAATGGTATTTTACGTAGAAATAGTATTCTTGCTTATTTTGATGATCCACGATACAGAAGAAATAGTTCAGGAATTACTAAATATGGGACCATAGAGGTAGATTCAATCATAAAAAAAGAGGATTTGATTGAGTATCGAGGAGCAAAAGAATTTAGTCCGAAATACCAGAAAGTAGATCGGTTTTTTTTCATTCTCGAAGAAGTGCATATCTTACCCGGATCTTCGTTCATAATGGTCCGGAACAATAGTATCATTGGAGTAGATACACAACTCGCTTTAAATACAAGAAGCCGGGTAGGCGGATTAGTCCGAGTGGAGAGAAAAAAAAAAAGTATTGAACTGAAAATCTTTTCTGGAGATATTCATTTTCCTGGAGAAACAGATAAGATATCCAGGCACAGCGGCATTTTGATACCACCAGAGACGGAAAAAAAAAATTCTAAGAAATCAAAAAAATTGAAAAATTGGATCTATGTCCAACGGATCACACCCACCAAGAAAAAGTATTTTGTTTCGGTTCGGTCCGTAGTCACATATGAAATAGCTGATGGGATAAATTTAGCAACACTTTTCCCTCGGGATCTCTTGCAGGAAAAGGATAATGTCCAACTTAGAGTTGTCAATTATATCCTTTATGGAAATGGCAAGTCAATTCGAGGAATTTATCACACAAGTATTCAATTAGTTCGGACTTGCTTAGTATTGAATTGGGACCAAGAAAAAAATGGTTCTATAGAAGAGGTTCATGCTTCCTTTGTTGAGGTAAGGACAAATGATCTGATTCGCGATTTCATAAGAATTGAGTTAGTCAAGTCCACTATTTCGTATACCGGAAAAAGGTATGATAGGGCAAGTTCCGTATTGATTTCCGATAATGGATTAGATCGCACCAATATCAATCCTTTTTATTCCAAGGCGAAGATTCAATCACTTACCCAACATCAAGGAACTATTGGTATTGGTACGTTGTTGAATCGAAATAAGGAATGCCAATCTTTGATAATTTTGTCATCATCCAATTGTTCTCGAATTGGTCCATTCAATGGCTCGAAATATAACAATGTGACAAAAGAATCAGATCCCATAATCCAAATTAGGGATTTGCTGGGTCCCTTAGGGACTATTGTCCCTAAAATAGCGAATTTTTTTTCATCTTACTATTTAATAACTCATAATCATATCTTGTTAAAGAAATATTTGCTACTTGACAATTTTAAACAGACTTTCAAAGTACTTAAATACTGTTTAATAGATGAAAATAGGAGGATTTATAATCCCGATCCATGCGGTAACATAATTTTGAATCCATTCCATTTGAATTGGTGCTTTCTCCATCACGATTATTGTGAAGAGACATCTACAATAATTAGCCTTGGACAATTTATTTGTGAAAATGTATGTCTATTCAAATACGAATCACACGTAAAAAAATCTGGTCAAATTTTAATTGTTCATGTTGACTCCTTAGTTATAAGATCAGCTAAACCCTATTTGGCCACTCCAGGAGCAACTGTTCATAGCCATTATGGAGAAATCCTTTACGAAGGAGATACATTAGTTACATTTATATATGAAAAATCGAGATCTGGTGACATAACGCAAGGTCTTCCAAAAGTGGAACAAATCTTAGAAGTGCGTTCGATTGATTCAATATCGATGAACCTAGAAAGGAGAGTTGAAGGTTGGAACGAACGTATACAAAGAATTCTTGGAATCCCCTGGGGATTCTTGATTGGAGCTGAGCTAACCATAGCCCAAAGTCGTATCTCTTTGGTTAATAAGATCCAAAAGGTTTATCGATCCCAGGGGGTACAGATCCATAATAGACATATAGAAATTATTGTACGTCAAGTAACATCAAAAGTGTTGGTTTCAGAAGATGGAATGTCTAATGTTTTTTTACCTGGAGAATTAATCGGCTTTTTGCGAGCGGAACGAGCAGGGCGTGCTTTGGACGAAGCGATCTGTTATCGGGCAATCTTATTGGGAATAACGAGGGCATCTCTAAATACTCAAAGTTTCATATCCGAAGCAAGTTTTCAAGAAACCGCTCGAGTTTTAGCAAAAGCTGCTTTACGAGGTCGTATTGATTGGTTGAAAGGCCTGAAAGAGAACGTTGTTCTGGGGGGGATTATACCTGTTGGTACCGGATTCAAAAAATTAGTACATCCTTCAAGGCAAGACAAGAACATTCATTTGGAAATCAAAAAAAAGAATCTATTCGAGTTGGAAATAAGAGATATTTTGTTACACCATAGAGAATTATTTTGTTCTTACGTCCAAAACAATTTCCATGAGACAAATTTCCATGAGACATCAGAACAATCATTTACGCGATTTAATGATTCCTAAGAGCAGATTCTTTCCTTTCACTTTAACTATCTTTCAATTATCTGGTCCGATTATTGATTTGGTAAAAAATAAAATAAGTAATTAAATTGGTAATAAATAAAATAAGTAATTAAAAGAAATTAATGGTTTGGGTCGTGTATCAACGGTCAATCCCCCGTAGAAGGTTCCATCGGAACAATTATTTATTTCAGGGTACCTCGTCTCTTTGTTAAAAAAAAGGAAGTCTGGGGAAAAATGACAAGAAGATATTGGAACATCAATTTGGAAGAGATGATGGAAGCAGGAGTTCATTTTGGTCATGGTACTAAGAAATGGAATCCTAGAATGGCCCCTTACATCTCTGCAAAGCGTAAAGGTATTCATATTACAAATCTCACTAGAACTGCTCGTTTTTTATCAGAAACCTGTGATTTAGTTTTTGATGCAGCAAGTAGGGGAAAAAACTTCTTAATCGTTGGTACAAAAAATAAAGCAGCGGATTCAGTAGCATCAGCTGCAATAAGGGCTCGGTGTCATTATGTTAATAAAAAATGGCTTGGTGGTATGTTAACGAATTGGTCCACTACGGAAACGAGACTTCACAAGTTCAGGGACTTAAGAGCAGAACAAAAGATGGGGAAACTCAACTGTCTCTCCAAAAGAGATGCAGCAATGTTGAAGAGAAAATTATCTACCTTGCAAACATATCTCGGTGGGATCAAATATATGACGGGGTTGCCTGATATTGTGATCATCGTTGATCAGCAAGAAGAATATACGGCTCTTCGAGAATGTGTCATTTTGGGGATTCCGACAATTTGTTTAATCGATACAAATTGTGACCCAGATCTCGCAGATATTTCGATTCCAGCAAACGATGACGCTATAGCTTCAATCCGATTGATTCTTAACAAATTAGTATCTGCAATTTGTGAGGGTCGTTCTAGCTATATAAGAAATCGTTGATTATCATTAAGAATAATATTAAGAATAATAAGATTAGTTAATTATTTGGCAACTCCATAGATTTATTGGATCGGTTACTATTTTTGAATTTTTAAAAAGAGATAAAATTTTTAAAAAGAGATAAAAAAAGTACTGGGGATATTGATATTATGTTATGATGTTATGTAATTTCTTGGTATCGTAAATAAAATATACGATTAATGATTCAAGTTAGTGAGTTGATAAATAGATGGTTGAATCAAAATAATTCCTTTTTTGAAGTTCAATTTCTGTCAGAGGACAATATGAATGTTATACCATGTTCCATTAAAACACTCAAAGGGTTTTACGATATATCGGGTGTAGAAGTAGGCCAACATTTCTATTGGCAAATAGGAGGTTTACAAATCCATGCCCAAGTACTTATCACTTCTTGGGTCGTAATTGCTATCTTATTAGGTTCAGTCATCATAGCTGTTCGGAATCCACAAACCATTCCGACCGACGGTCAGAATTTCTTCGAATATGTCCTTGAATTTATTCGAGATTTGAGCAAAACTCAGATTGGAGAAGAATATGGTCCTTGGGTTCCCTTTATTGGAACTATGTTCTTATTTATTTTTGTTTCTAACTGGTCAGGTGCTCTTTTACCTTGGAAAATCATACAATTACCTCATGGGGAGTTAGCTGCGCCTACGAATGATATAAATACTACTGTTGCTTTAGCTTTACCCACGTCAGCGGCATATTTTTATGCGGGTCTTAGCAAAAAAGGATTGGGTTATTTCGGGAAATACATTCAACCAACCCCAATACTTTTACCAATTAACATCCTAGAAGATTTCACAAAACCTTTATCTCTTAGTTTTCGACTTTTCGGGAATATATTGGCTGATGAATTAGTAGTTGTTGTTCTTGTTTCTTTAGTCCCTTCAGTAGTTCCTATACCTGTTATGCTTCTTGGATTATTTACAAGTGGTATTCAAGCTCTTATTTTTGCAACGTTAGCCGCGGCTTATATAGGTGAATCCATGGAGGGTCATCATTGACTAGTTTTCGAAATAGTCTTTTTTAAGCTTATCCCAATTCATGCATGATTCAAGATAATCCACTTGGTTGGGGAACATAATAGATACAAATACAAATATGTATGAATATACGACCTAGAGTCGTAGGAAAAAAGATAGACGATATTGCGGAATTGTAAAAAAAAAAGATGGGTTGGGGGGGTCACACTAGATGTATGTAATCTCTATAAGTCCAGCCCCTGTGTCTGTTTCGAGGAATGATTCTAGAATCCGATTCAATATAGAATGTGGGTGGTTTACGTTATGGAAGAAACAAATGTATATGTGATATTAGATATTTACTAGTTATATAGGACTATTCCTAATATATATATATATTATTATATACACTATATATATATATATATTATTGATTGATTTGATTGCGGTTCACTGCATTTATATAGTTCCAATATAAGTCCTTCTGTTTCGTCTGTGATTGTGGATTGAATGAAATGCAAAAAAGAGATGAACTCAAGGATAGTATCTAGAAGAAAAAAGAAAGGAAAGAAGAATTGAATGAAAGAATGGTTCGAAACAAAGAAATGCAATAACTAGAACCGTATACATATGTATTTACAAAAACTCCATTATGGGTAGAAACTCAAAATGAGATATCGAAATAGTTCTGACGATTCAGTAATATTATCATTTCAATTCGGAGTTTTTAGTTATTTCGACCCGATAGATCTTAATCAGATAGATCTTAATGATAAAATCTTAATGAAAAAAAAAATGATAAAAAAAATGAAGTAAAAATTCATTGGTTGATTGTATCATTAACCATTTTTTTTTGGTGCGAGGAACTTACCATGAATCCACTGATTTCTGCCGCTTCCGTTATTGCTGCTGGATTGGCCGTAGGGCTTGCTTCTATTGGACCTGGAGTTGGTCAAGGTACTGCTGCAGGTCAAGCTGTAGAAGGTATTGCGAGACAACCAGAAGCAGAGGGTAAAATACGAGGTACTTTATTGCTTAGTCTAGCTTTTATGGAAGCTTTAACAATTTATGGACTGGTCGTGGCGTTAGCGCTTTTGTTTGCGAATCCTTTTGTTTAATCCTAGAAATGTAAAAAAGTACCTTACATACTATACTTTTTTTCTTATTTTTTTAATTTAACTCGCTATACTTTTTTCTTATTTTATTAACTCAGAATTGCTGTTTGCTTCTTCTAATTATATCAACGCTTTACTCCTACTATTTATTTGTTGAGACAATACCCCAGGAAAGGAAGGACTGTTTTGAGGATGAGTAATTACTGGATCCGCTCGTTTTCTTCCTTCGCGTACTTAGTTTAGTACAATGGAAACCTTTTTTTTACTTTTTTTAGGAATCGTTTCAACAAACGAGATATTTCACAATTGACATGAGACCCAAGACTTAACCTAATAAGTATTTTATTGGATTGGAAACTTCAAGTAAGAAATTTCAAAATTATCAAATTAAATTGCTAGATTTAATCTACTCCCATTAAAAAAAAAAAATGGAAATAAAATTTATATAAAAAAAAGAAATCGATCAAAAAAGGGACGACGAAGTGATACAAAAAGAACTCTGTTCTTTGTTAGTCCTATCTATAAGAGGAGAGCATATGAAAAATGTAACCGATTCTTTCCTTTCCTTGGGTCACTGGCCATCCGCCGGGAGTTTCGGGTTTAATACCGATATTTTAGCAACAAATCCAATAAATCTAAGTGTAGTGCTTGGTGTATTGATTTTTTTTGGAAAGGGAGTGTGTGCGAGTTGTGTATTTCAAAAATAGGTTGGATCCATCCGACTGCACTTTATTTATGGTATTTTATTCATTTTATAGGATAAATAGGAAAAAAAGTGAACGATCTCAACGAATTATTTCTGAATAAATTAAGAAATCATATGTAAGAACCATAGCATTTCGTGACTTATTGGTAAATTTGATTCTCTATCAACCAATAATGTGAGACCATTAACATGGTTAAAGCTAAACTGTTTGAAGTCCAGGCAAAACATGGTACTCTTTCTACCGGTACTAACGTACCGAAATGGTTTAAAAATGAATAGTTGGTAATTTATCTGATATAGAACACTCATATCGATAAAATGATTTGAACCATTTATTAAAAAAATGGGCATCTTGCTCTTTTTTTTTCCAATGCTGAATCGACGACCTACGTAAAAAAAAAATAGGAATTTTTGGATTTGAAGAAAAAAAGGAAATAAAAAAAAAAATATAGAAATAAAATAAATT